AAACATAACTTAGAATCATATTTTCATTATCTAAACAAACCTTAAGTATCCCGTTAGGGAGTGGTTCAGAAATTAAAACTTTATGAAAGTGCTGTATATAATTCGGATATCAGAAAGATTACCATATATAGCACAAAATTTCTCCACCGATTCCTTCTAGTCGAGCCTCTCTGCCTGTCATTATACCCCTCGAGGTAGAAAGAATTACAATCCCGATCCCGCCTAAAATTCTAGGGATTCGTTGATAGTTAGAATAGATTCGTAGACCGGGTCGACTGATCCGTTTTAAATTTAAAACAGTTCTATAGGGCCCTTTCCTATTCCTTCTATGTCGTAGCGTTAAAACCAAAAAGTATTTGTATTTCTTGCTCTCCTGATGTTTCCTCATGTTTTCAATAAAACCTTCTCGTAAAAGGATTTTAACAATGTTTTCAGTGATCGTAGTATACGGTATTCGAACTGTTCTTTTTTTATTCATGTCAGCATTTCGTATAGAGGTTAGTATATTAGCAATCGTGTCTTTACTCATAATAAACGAAGATTTTTGTTGTCCCCGAATTTTGATATAATCAACATGCTCTTTTTTTTTTTCTGAATTATTAAACTGAATTCTTAAATTTATAAATAAAATAGAAAGGTATATACATGAGACACAAACAATTTACACAATTTACTAATTAAAAATTTCATTCAAATACTTCAAATACTATAACCCCTGTATTATGGTCTCATCTTATCTTATAATACTTCAGGTGCTAACGAAACTATTTTAGTGAAATTTAATTGTCTTAATTCCCGGGCAATTGCGCCAAAAATTCGAGTTCCTTTTGGATTTCCTTCTTGATCAATAATAACCGCAGCATTGTCATCATATTGTATTATCATACCGTTATCACGTTTGAGTTCTTTACAAGTCCGTACAATTACAGCTCTGATCACTTCTGATCTTTCTAGCGGTGTATTTGGTATTGCTTCCTTGATTACAGCAACAATAACGTCACCGATATGAGCATATCGTCGATTACTAGCCCCTAGGATTCGAATACACATCAATTTTCTGGCTCCGCTGTTATCCGCTACATTCAAATGGGTTTGAGGTTGAATCATATTATTTTTTATCTTTTTTTCAATGCAAAGCAAAGGGCGAAGTAAAAAAAAAAGAAATGTTGTTTATTCAAAACAAAAAAAGAACCGTGCAATTGTTTTTTTTCATCCAAAAAAACACTTTACTTCTTTCTTTTGGTTCTACATTCCTAATCCTGAAATAATGAATTGAGTTCGTATAGGCATTTTGGATGCCGCTATTGAAATAGCCTTTCTGGCTATATTTTCGGCTACCCCACTCATTTCATAAAGTATTCTACCTGGTTTAACGACAGCTACCCAATATTCGGGAGATCCTTTTCCCGAACCCATACGTGTTTCTGTAGGTCTTACTGTAACTGATTTGTCTGGAAATATACGTACCCATATTTTTCCGCCGCGGCGTGCGTTTCGTGTCATTGCTCGTCGCCCTGCTTCTATTTGTCTAGATGTGATCCAAGCGGGTTCAAGTGCTTGAAGAGCATATTTACCGAAGCAAATACGATTACCCCGATAAGATATTCCTTTCATTCTTCCTCTATGGTGTTTACGGAATCGGGTTCTTTTGGGGTTATAGTTGAGGGTTTTTTATTAATATTAATTCCATCTCTACTACAGAACCGGACATGAAAGTTTCTTCTCATCCGGCTCCTCACGAAGGAAACGGTTATAAAATAATATACATGTATTTAATCATGTATTTACTGAATAATATATTGAAACAATAAATCATGAGAATTTTTGATAATCTATTATAAATTTGTATTGTATATCTTTTTTTAGATATAACTAAATATCTATTCGATTTCTATTTATAGAAAATTTCGTTTTATTTTATTAGAAGGTTATGACAAATCTTTATTTTGTTTTTCCTTTGATTATCATATCGGATTCCCTAAAATTTCGAAATCCAAAAAATACAAATTTTCGCGGGCGAATATTTACTCTTTTCATTTTTTAATTAAGTTGTATAGGATTAGTTTATGCTATGACTTTTTCGAATAAATGAATTGGTTCCTGGTTCGTTTCGCCATCCTACCTAATGAATCATTAGGATTCATTTTCAATAGAATCTTATACACTCACGGGTTTTGTCGTTCCCACCGCTTCGCGATTAATGGTTAGGTCTGAATTCTACAACGGAGCTACTAAATGAAATTTTGTCTTGAGTCAATTTTCTCAGTTTTTATTGACTCAGGGCTCTTGATTTTTTTGTTCTATGAACAATTTTGTTTAATTAGGGATCAATATCAATCAATCAGTATTTCAGTATTAATGCTTTATTACAGTTTCTTTTATGAAATGTATCATAGACCTTACATATTGGAATTCTATATCATTGATAGTTGTTTTTTTTCTCTCTTGCTCTCACCCTTTCAGTTATCCACATACTTTACTTTTATTGTTTCACAACTTCCAATCAATTTGGTTTTTTTAGCCAAAACAGATTTCAGTTGCTACAATGATATGACCTATATATCATATCTCGACTGGTTCTTTATATCCAGATAATGCGAAACGATGAGTTGGTTATTAGTTCATACTATAGGCTGGTCTATTTTGTTTTTTTGAATCGAACCTTACCTTAAAAAAGCCAACGAGTCACACACTAAGCATAGCAATTATATTAAATCAACTGATTAATTGAATTTTTATTCAACCTTATAGAATTATTCATTTTTGTTTTTAGTTAACGTAAAAAAAATGAAAGAATTTTTTATTTTTTGTTATATTACCCGATAGATCTAAAGATAAGTCAAATAAAGGATTATTAGTCCTTATCGACAAATATCCAAATTTTGATACCTAATACCCCATATATAGTTTCAACTGTATAGGAGCAGTAATCAATTTTAGCTCGAATGGTTTGTAGGGGTACCCTACCTTCTCGGATCCATTCGACACGTGCAATTTCTTTTCCGTCGATACGCCCTGAAATTTGTATTTGAATTCCTTTTGTACCCGCTTGTTCAGTTAATTCAATAGCTTTTTTCATTGCTTTGCGAAATGAAACTCTATTTTGTAATTGTCCGGCTATAAATTCTGCCAGAATATTAGGGTGTCCATAAGGATTTGCTATTCTTGTAATAGTAATGTTAAGTTTTCGGTTCACTGAATTCAATTCTTTTTGTACATTCATTTGTAATTCTTTGATTTTTCCAGGCTCTATTAATAACTTTGGGAATCCCATATAGATTATGACTTGAATCAAGTCGATTCTTTTTTTAATCTTTATTTTTGCAACTCCCTCGACACTCGAAGATATTTTCATATTTTTTTTTACATAATTCTTGATACAATTTCGTATTTTTTGATCTTCTTGTAGATCCTCAGAATAATTTTTTGGTTGTGAAAACCAAAGAGAATGATGACCTTGGGTTGCACCAAGTCTGAAACCAAGTGGATTTATTTTTTGTCCCATAATCCCTCATTAGTATTACTCTACATATAATGACTTCTTTTATTTATTTTTTTTTTTTTATGAATTTTTTTTATGAATATTATATTCCTATTTATATTTATAATAGTTGTCATATAAATATTCTTTCTCTACGTCTAAGTCTTTCAGTACAATATTTATATGACAAGTACGTCTTTTTATTGGATAACCCCGTCCCCGAGCTCGAGGTTTTAATTTTTTTACAGTGTTGCCTTCGTTGACTTCAGCTTTACTAATGATTAAACTAGCTTCGTTGAAGCGCATATTGTGATTGGCGTTTGCTGCTGCAGAATAAACCAATCTTAAAATTGGATAACATGCTCGATATGGCATGAGTTCTAGTATCATAAGTGTTTCTACATAGGAACGTCCACGAATCTGATCAATTACTCTTCGCGCTTTATGAGCAGACATAGATATATATTGTCCTATAGCATATACTTCTGTATATCGGTTTGTCTTTCTCTTCTTTATCATAAGGTTCACTCCTCACTAATGAACGATAAGCATCTATATTAACTTTTATTATTTTAATATTTATAAACTAAATATTAACTAATTATTAACGACGAGATCTATTATCATTTTTTGCATGTCCCCGGAAATTTAGAGTGGGTGCAAATTCTCCCAATTTATGGCCTACCATACGATCTGTTATATAAATGGGCAAATGTTCTTTTCCATTATGAACAGCAATAGTATGCCCGATCATTGTAGGTATAATGGTAGACGCTCGGGACCAAGTTACTATTATTTCTTTTTCCGCTTTTGTGTTAAGCATATTCATTTTTCTTAATAAATGATTGGCTACAAAAGGATTTTTTTTTAGTGAACGTGCCACAATTAATTACTCCTATTTTTTTTTTTTATTATAAAGACGAAGAAACAAATTCTATTTTCTCTCCTATTTACTACGGCGACGAAGAATCAAATTATCACTATATTTATTCCTTTTTCTACTTCTTCTGCCAAGTGCAGGATAACCCCAAGGGGTTGAGGGTTTTTTTCTACCAATTGGGGCCCTCCCTTCACCACCCCCATGGGGATGGTCTACAGGGTTCATAACTACTCCTCTTACTACAGGACGCTTACCTAGCCAACATTTAGATCCGGCTCTACCCAAACTTTTCTGGTTCACCCCAACATTCCCCACTTGTCCGACTGTTGCTGAGCAGTTTTTGGGTATCAAACGGACCTCCCCAGAAGGTAATTTTAATGTGGCCGATTTCCCCTCTTTTGCAATCAGTTTCGCTACAGCACCTGCTGCTCTAGCTAATTGTCCACCCTTTCCAAGTGTGATTTCTATGTTATGTATGGCCGTGCCTAAGGGCATATCGGTTGAAGTAGATTCTTCTTTTTGATCAATCAAAACCCCTTCCCAAACTGTACAAGCTTCTTCCAAAGCATACGGCTTTCTGGATGTAGATGATGATAGCTATACAGATCGATCTTCTATATATCGTATAATTCTTATATA